GACTAATTGAAGTAATGAGCCTCCCTAGGAGGCTCATTACTTCAATTGCGATAATGAAAAATCATTTCAAATTGCGATAATGAAATTTTTTATTTTTTAGTTTGAATTTTCGGCGGTTCTCTAAAAAAGATAGCGAAAAATATTATCCCTAGAGTCGAGACTAAGAGGAATGTATAAACCAATGCTTCCATAGATTCGATCGTGGTTTACAATTATAGCTTCCATACCTGTTTATTTTTTGTTTATTTTGGGGGGATCATATCCCGGATAAAGAAAGAGCAAGAGTAACAAAAAAAAAATGACGATTCAAATCAAGATTTCTATGGTACCCTATATCAACATCAAATCATAAAAAGAAAATAGATTCGAAAGAAAGAAATGTTGTATCAGATTGCTTGTCTTCTTGTAGTTGGATCTCCAAGTTTTTGGAATGCTCCAAATTCTACTTGAGCATCCAAATCTGGGTCAATACCAGCAAAAACGTCTCTAAACAAAGTTCGAGCACCATGCCAAATGTGTCCGAAGAAGAAGAGCAAAGCAAATGAAGCATGTCCAAAAGTAAACCAACCCCTTGGACTGCTACGAAAAACACCATCGGATTTCAAAGTAGCACGATCTAATTCAAAAATTTCTCCCAATTGAGCGCGCCTAGCATATTTTTTGACAGTAACAGGATCACTATAACTGACTCCATTGAGTTCACCACCGTAGAACTCAACAGTTACACCTACTTGTTCGACACTATACTTTGATTCTGCCCTTCGAAAAGGAACATCAGCTCTAACAATCCCGTCTCCGTCTACCAAAACGACCGGAAATGTTTCAAAAAAGGTAGGCATACGACGTACAAAAAGTTCACGGCCTTCTTTATCTCTAAAGATAGGATGTCCTAACCATCCAACTGCTATTCCATCCCCGTTATCCATTGAGCCCGCCCTGAATAATCCCCCTTTTGCCGGATTATTTCCGATGTAATCATAAAAGGCTAATTTTTCGGGAATTTTAGACCAAGCTTCTGATAAACTTTGATTTTCGGCTAATCCAGCGCTAACCCTTCTATATATTTCTTGTTGGAAGTACCCCTGATCCCATTGATAACGAGTAGGCCCAAATAATTCGATGGGGGTAGTCGCTGAACCATACCACATAGTTCCGGCAACAACAAAAGCTGCAAAAAAGACAGCAGCGATACTACTGGAAAGGACAGTTTCAATATTGCCCATGCGCAATCCTTTGTATAGACGTTGGGGCGGGCGAACGCTAAGATGAAATAGGCCTGCTAATATGCCCAAAGTCCCTGCTGCAATATGATGAGAGGCTATTCCTCCCGGAACAAAAGGATCAAAACCCTCCACACCCCACGCTGGATTTACAGATTGTACTTTTCCTGTTAGCCCATAAGGATCGGATACCCATATGCCAGGACCATACAAGCCTGTTACATGAAATGCACCAAAACCAAAGCAAGCCACGCCTGCAAGAAATAAATGTATTCCAAATATTTTTGGCAAATCCAAAGAAGGTTTTCCTGTACGTTCATCACAAAATATTTCTAGATCCCAATACACCCAATGCCAGATAGCTGCCAAAAAGCACAATCCAGAAAAGAAAATATGCGATCCAGCCACACCTTCATAACTCCAAATACCCGGATTCGTTACACTCCCCCCCGTGATACTCCAACCGCCCCATGAATTGGTTATTCCTAAACGAGTCATGAAGGGTATAACGAACATACCCTGTCTCCACATTGGATCAAGAACAGGGTCAGAAGGATCAAAAACCGCTAATTCATACAGAGCCATCGAACCGGCCCAACCAGCAACCAAAGCAGTATGCATTATATGAACAGAAAGCAAACGTCCGGGATCATTCAATACAACGGTATGAACACGATACCAAGGCAAACCCATGGAAATACCCCTTTATGAAAGAAAAAAGACACTACGTAACTTTATTGCATTGGAAAAGACTATACTATGACTATGTTATGGACCCCCCTATTTAGTGGATTATTTCAACGTAAGGGTTCATATTTGTTCTATTCTGTTGGTAATAATGGAACAGTTTTGTTCGTAGGAACACAGAGAAGCAGATTTATTCTATACTCGATAAGTACCAATACGCAATGGGGAGGTTAATGCCATTTTCTATGAGCGAATGTGCCCATACTTGTTCATCATTAGAGGACACTATTCGTAATAATTTTCCCTTTTTTTTCTTACTTTCTTTATAAATTTTTCTAATTTTATGAATAAAATTAGAGTTAGAGTAGGATAAAGTACAATAATTTAATTCTAAAGATAATAAAGGCTTTGTTACGTTTCCACATCAAAGTAAAATATAGTACTTAGTTCTTTTTTCTTTCATTTAATGCCTATTGGTGTTCCAAAAGTACCTTTTCGAAGTCCTGGAGAGGAAGATGCATCTTGGGTTGACATATAGTGCGACTTGTCAGATATATTGGGTCATATGGGATTTTCCCGTTTTCTCCCCAATCGAGATATCCTCTGTTTCGCCCACGAAAGATTCATTGAATCATCAAAAATTTGGAGCGTGAAGTGCAATTAGATCCATTTTTGGGGGGGATTCGAATTATTATTACTATTCTAAATTAGAAGAATTTATGGTTGGCTTAGTTGGACTACTACATTGAAGTATCCAGGCTCCGTTTAAAAAAACCAAGTAGTCTATATCATAAAGGATTCCTATTTCCTATTCTTAAAAAAATCCTTTTTTGTAAGTAGAAGTTATTTCAAACTCTTATGTTAATCAATCAATCGAGTAATATGCATGAAGCCGTCAACTATTTTACGGAATGCGTGAATTGAAAAAAAAAAAAGAAGGGATAACAAAAAGAAGTGGTAATGGGAGCATTTGTACTATATGTGCAAATCAAAATCGGGCGGATCTTTACCCGGAGTAGAGCATAAACCTAAAAAGATTAAAGAGGCCCATTTAAGAACAAGAAAATGACATCGTGATTTGGATTGAATCTCGATGAAACAATCCATCAATGAAAAGTTAATTGGATAAGTTTATTTTATATTATACGTTATAAATATAATAAATATAAGGATAAAGAAAGGAACACAAACTCATGTTTCGTGAAAAATAAAAGAAAATCCTTTTATTATAAGTTATTGCTTATATATAAGTTATTGCTATTGCTATGAAAAAAGAAAAAGTATTGGAATCTACACATTGATTCTCTTTTTTTTTGAACCGTATGCGTCAAAAGGCGCCTGTACGGTTCCTGGGGGATACAATTTGACCCTAATCAACCGACTTTATCGAGAAAGATTACTTTTTTTAGGTCAAGAGGTTGATAGCGAGATCTCAAATCAACTTATTGGTCTTATGATATATCTTAGTATCGAGGATGATACTAAAGATCTGTATTTGTTTATAAACTCTCCTGGCGGATGGGTAATACCGGGGGTGGCTCTTTATGATACTATGCAATTTGTGCTACCAGATGTACATACAATATGCATGGGATCAGCCGCTTCAATGGGATCTTTTATCCTGGTCGGAGGAGAAATTACCAAACGTTTAGCATTCCCTCACGCTTGGCGCCAATGAGGCTTTTATTTGACAGAAAAAAGAAGACTATGCCTTCGCCATATGAAATATGAATATTAAGTAATAATAGCATGGCACTTTGAATTCGATATAAGAAATTTTGTTTTCGAAACATTAGATTAGATTATGTATCGAGAGAGTAATATGAGAAAAAGGTATTTCCTATTTTATTATCGGAAGTCCAGTTCAGCGTCACAAACTTTTTTTCACACCAGAGGTCTCTTAAGAATATTTTTTAGAGAGTATAGAGCGAAAAAAACAAGATTCTTTTTTCCTTAGTTTATTTGATCAAACAAAAAAGCAACTTTGGGATTGCTGAATAACAGACAAATCACAGACAAAAAAATATAATAAATATAGAAAGCAACGGAGCCATCATAGTATTTTTGAATTCCTCCGAAAGGAAGGGTGGTAAGTTGATCATTTACCTATCGGGGTCTGATCGATCCTATTTTTTTAGGTAAGGGTCAATTTGATTGTAGAGCCGTATGCAATGCATAATGCCCGTACGGTTGTTCGATTCTATCTTTTTTTTTCTTGTTATTCTTTTATTACTTTCTTTTATCTTCCCCTCATCTAGAGAAACCTTTTATTATCTTATATCATCAGGGTAATGATCCATCAACCTGCTGGTTCTTTTTCTGAAGTAGCAACGGGAGAATTCATCCTGGAAGTGGGAGAACTGCTGAAACTACGTGAAACCCTGACAAGGGTTTATGTACAAAGAACGGGCAAACCCTTATGGGTTGTATCCGAAGACATGGAAAGAGATGTTTTTATGTCAGCAACAGAGGCCCAAGCTTATGGAATTGTTGATCTTGTAGCGGTTGAATGACAATAGCCTGGATTTCGCGTCAATTCGTAATTTCAAATTAACCCTGCCGAGTTTCATTTTAATATTCTATGATGAATGATTTTTATTTCCTATTCTATTGAATAAAAGTAATTGATAATCATTCGGTTAGGATCGATCTAAACCAGCCCATTATGTATATGATTCAACATGCCAACGATTAAACAACTTATTAGAAATACAAGACAGCCAATTAGAAATGTCACAAAATCCCCCGCGCTTCGGGGATGCCCTCAGCGTCGAGGAACATGTACTAGGGTGTATGTGCGACTCGTTCAGATCATGAACTAGAACAAAGGAAAGAGAACAATGTTCAAATAAAAATGATCAAATAGGATAGAACGGAAAAATGAACTACATTTCTTTTTTATTATCTAAAAAGAAAGATAATTGATCATATTCCTTTTATTTTGTATGAAATTTATGGTTTCTATTGGTGTAAAACCACTCACCTCAATTTAAGATGAGAAGCAATTCTCCATTGGTAGCAAATGGTTATCCATTAAGCGGAGGAAATCTTAGTTAACATAGACCCCTCTTGCAAGAACGGACTAACAAGGTCAGCTACCCAGCCAACTTTCATAATTAAATACCGTTACTGTATAGGTAGAGCTCGTTGTGAAAGACCTATTACTGGAGAATTTCTGGGTAGAGCCGAAGAATGTGAACTATACAAGTTAGCAATAACATTGATTAAATGAAGTAAAGGCTCCGGTGTATAGAGAAGACCTCACCGTTTAAGAAGTAACCATAGAAACGATGGAATCCACTATTTATTTATCATGCTATTTTTTTTTTAATACCTAGTATATCGTATTTCGAGGTGAAATGCCTAGAAAAAATCGTGGTTGGGAAGGTTATAGTAGCCAAAGCCATTGGAATTTTTAGTTTATACATTGGAAAAATCCGTTTTGTTATTAATATACTAGGAAAGGGGCAAAAGAATAACTGAAAGAAAGGAAATCTATTAGTTATTCGTTAAAGTTTCATTTATTCAATGACCAGAATTAGACGGGGATATATCGCTCGGAGACGTAGAACAAAAATTCGTTTATTTGCATCAAGCTTTCGGGGGGCTCATTCAAGACTTACTCGAACTATTACTCAACAAAAAATAAGAGCTTTGGTTTCGGCTCATCGGGATAGGGATAAGCAAAAAATTAATTTTCGTCGTTTGTGGATCACTCGAATAAATGCAGCAATTCGTGAAAGGGGGGTATGCTATAGTTATAGTAGGTTAATAAATGATCTGTACAAAAGACAGTTGCTTCTTAATCGTAAAATACTTGCACAAATAGCTATCTCAAATAGGAATTGTCTTTATATGATTTCCAATGAGATCATAAAAGAAGTAAGTTGGAAGGAATCCACCGGTTAAACGGAGTTGCCCGGAGAATGAACTCCGGGAAGGTCGAATAAAAATGAATGAATAGAATATGATAAAATATGAGAAAGTAGTCAAAATAAATATGAATCAACACGTTCAATAAAAAAATTTATTCTTCCCAGATTATTATTTTTTTTCTTACGACACGAGAATTCAATTCGGATTCTTGGATTTTTCCAACAAAAGACCAATCCGCTTTTGAGTTCGGATGGGGATTTGAATTCAAGTGAAGAAAGAGTAAACCTATCTTTTTCTGGCTCTAAGACTAGGAGTTCTAGTGGTCGACTCGGTTCTTTCAAATTGTTTCTCATTATTAAGAAAAGGTAACAAAGATAAAATACGAGCTTGTTTTATAGCAATAGTAATTAATCGTTGTTGTTTCAAGGTCAATCTATTCACTCGTCTAGATAATATTTTTCCCTGTTCACTAATAAATCGACTAATTAAACTCATGTTTTTATAATCAATTCGATCCCCCGATTGGATCGGGGGCAAACGCCTACGAAAAGATCGCTTGGATTTAAGAAAAGTTCGCTTGGATTTATCCATGGTTTGGTTAGTTTATTTCTTATCCCTAAAATCCTATTTCAGCCGTATCTCTAATTAGAATTAGAATAAATAAATAGGATTTAGTTTGTTTATAATTATCTTTAACTATGTTAAATATGTTATATATATAATGTCATTTTTTCCCTTTCCTTGTAAGATAAGAGCGCAGGTACTCGCTTCGATCTATTTCTTTATCTCCCCGTGAATCGTATGTTTGTTACAATATGGACAGAATTTTAGCAACTCCAATCGATTAGGCGTATTGTGCCGGTTCTTTTGAGTAATATATCTGGAAATGCCCGTTGATTCCTTATTAACACCGTTTCGAACACAAGCGGTACATTCCAAAAGAACCGGTATTCGCACATCTTTACCCTTGGCCATGAACCTCCTTTGGATTTTTCATTTACTCAACTCTTCCTCTTTCAATCCGAAACGAAAAAGAAGAAAGGAAGTAAAAAAATAGAATTTGTAACTTGCTATCTTCTTATGCAAGATTTCACTACAACCAATATAGGAATAGGAAATAAGATAGAAAGATTTCTAAACTATATTTCAAATCACAGTACAGTCATACAGTATTTCATAGAAGTATCTTGTATAATACTCTTTCCCTAGAACCAGAGTTTCTATTCGACTTCCATAGAAGTTTAATTAATAATTAATTTAATACAGAGAAATTTCATATTAATTTAATTCCAACCTGAACCCCAATCTCCCAGCCGTTGACTGCACTTTTATTCTTTCTCTTTCCTCCCTTATTCTAATTCTAAAAAGGGAAAAAAGAGAAAAGAGGGGGGGCTGCTATTTCATTTTATCTCTAATCTTCTTTATTCCTTCCCACTTCAATAAAATAACTAGAATGAAAAAAAGGGGAACGTCAACGCATCCGGGAAAAAACGATTAATCTCTATCAATAAACCTGCCAAAGAAACGAACCATAGAGTACTTAGTACCGGTGCCACAGAAAGGTATGTTTGTAGATCTCTCATTGAAAAAACTCCTTCATTTTATTGTAATTTGTAATACAGAAGATAATACATATTGAAATGTACAATCATCCAATAAAAAGATTTACTTTTTTTTATACAGAAAAAAACGTCCTTTTCTTCCCCAATATTGCCCAACTCATTTATTTTTCCTAGGGGTTCCGTTCCATATTTCATATAGATAGAAGTTTTTTACTATTATTATATGTTAAATGAGACCAAAAAGACGAAATGGACATAAAAATTCTAGATTTTAATAGAGGCGATAACGATGTGGAAAACAAGACAGGAATTCTCTACAATGACACTGTAGACCAATGGAAGGGATGTAGCGCAGCTTGGTAGCGCGTTTGTTTTGGGTACAAAATGTCACGGGTTCAAATCCTGTCATCCCTACCTATTACTGCTCTTTTGAGCAGTAATGAGGGATTTTTGAGATCAATTCACATTGGACATATCATATAGAATCTATCATTCTTATGATACCATATAGTGTATGCATACAAGATGTATTGGGGCCAATCCTTTTCTTTACAGTCTTATATTTTATGAGAAAAAAGCGCTCTTAGTTCAGTTCGGTAGAACGTGGGTCTCCAAAACCCGATGTCGTAGGTTCAAATCCTACAGAGCGTGATTCAGATCTTCTTCGATCGAATTCGACTGAAACACTAACTGGAACAGGAATCTTAATTTGACCTCCTGGATATTAAAGAAAGGAGGAGGTCAATAAAAAAAAAGAGATGTTAATGAATCAAAGGTCCAACTGATCGCCACGCCTGTATTGTAAATATGCAGTTACAAATAATCCAGCCAAAGTAATAGGAATTAGGCCTAACACGATTCCAAATAGAAAAACTTCAATCATTTCAATTTGTTTGAAAGGAGAAAAAAGAGGTAATATCTATACCTAAATATTAATCCGAATTACCATGAATCTCAATGACCAATAATTGGCAATTGACACGGTAAGTAACTAGAAATACGCAGAAGTTTGCGGAAAGATTTACTTTTATGAATTGTGCGCTTAATTTCAAATAAGTCGTATCTTGCTCAGACCAATAAATAGAGCTGAGGTTATAGTTAAAGCCGTTAGTAGAAAACCGAAATAACTAGTTATGGTAGGCATTAAGGAGCTAAATGAAATATGTTCTTTTTATACATATGTTTATAAAAAAGTACTTACCTGAGTTTACTTTTTTGCAAAATAGGAGAGAAAAAAAAATACCAATTGAAAGTTTTTGATTCATCTATCATTATAGACAGCACTAACAAGGAAAAAGTCACAACTGTATAAAAATAAATTGATTCATCATCTGTAACATCTACCGATACCACGTTTGCAATCAGCGAATGCATTCTTGGATCATTTTTCAACTCAACTTATAAACGAATAATAAGAACTGGGTCGTGTAATTTCGTTTTTAAAATGAAAATGAAACTCTTTTCGAATCATTATGGAATCAAATTAGAAAATTATTCCTATTTTTATCATTTTTTTTTATTGTATCGAATCTATTTTCTATCTATTTTATATTTATAGCGAACAGTAATCTTAGAATAATTTTAATTTCATTTTAACTAATTAGATTCCGTAATAGGTTCATAGGTTCACTCATATAATATTTTATTTTGAATGAATGAGAACAAAAAGTTATCAGATGATCACTCCAAAAAAAATAGGTGTTTTGGTTCAACTATATTATAAGACTAGTCATTTCTATTCTCTTTTGCTTTAGAAGTTCTATTTTGTATCTTTCCATATTAGAAATCCGCATCTTTGTAGTTAGTCAATAAAGAACCTTCAGTTTCGATCTAATCTAATATCTAATATAACAATGTATGCATTAGTGATTCCAATTATTCCATTCTTTGTTCTTTTTCGTTTCTCAAATAAAATTAGAACTTCTAATTTCTATTCTTAATTGTTACTAGACGGCTAACAAATTCCTAAAAAAAAAAAAAGATTTCAACAAAAAGCGCTTCTAATATCTAATACTATGAATATGAATAACAAAGATTTTTAGATCTCACATCTACTTACAATTGTGGGAATATTCTAATAAATTTCATGAATTATTAGAAACTACCTTATCAGATTCACATTTTACCTGATCCTCGTTTCTAGCCCTAAACTCATAATGGCGAGAAATATATTATTTTAATTTTAAATTAAATTGATTGAATAGGACATTCTTTTACATCAACAAATCAACAAAGAACAAGTAAAGGAAGAAAGAAATTATTTAGCACCTCCTTCCAATACTAATTCAAAGTGCGTTGCTGTGTCAGAAGAAGGATAGCTATACTGATTCGGTATACTCTAAAGACGCCCTCGGTACAATATTGACGATCTCACAAAGAATTTTTCAGTGAATTTCCATTTACTGATCCAATCTTTTACGGAATCGATCCCCTTTTGACTGTACAAGAATATGTGGAGCTCAGCATGTCTGGAAGCACAGGAGAACGTTCTTTTGCTGATATTATTACCAGTATTCGATACTGGGTCATTCATAGCATTACTATACCTTCCCTATTCATTGCGGGTTGGTTATTCGTCAGCACTGGTTTAGCTTACGATGTGTTTGGAAGCCCTCGGCCAAACGAGTATTTCACAGAGAACCGACAAGGAATTCC